TATTCGACTTTTCTCGAATAAATTATGAATTTTCTAGGATATTATTAAAGATCTTATCGAAAACTTACAGCAGCTTGCCAAACAAAGGCTAAGAGAAAAAAAAACAAAGGTATGACTGGCATAAAATCTACGATTGGATTCAAAAAAGCATAGGCCTCAGGCAATTTGCCTAAGAAAAAACTACTCGAATAAAGGGCAGAATTAAGACAGATCAAACTAAAGATATTAAGCATAACAGACATTTTGTTCTTGCAGATAATTGCATTTTGATTGAATTATGGATATAAGGAAAAAGTAAGTAAGGTAGACAAAAAAATCCTTCTTTAAACCCACCCAATCAAAAATCTTCTCATTCTCAATGAGAATATAGAAGAAATCATATTTTCATACAATATCTTAATTGAATTATATGTAATGATCAATAAATTCAGTTAAGTTATCTACCTACACTTAGCAAAAGCACAGGAATCTATTCTATAGATATTTGGACTGCAGTTGACAAACAACCAATACTAATAATAACTACTAATATAATATATAGTATATTTTCTTTATCTTTAATATTCTTTATTAATATTAATTATTAGTCTTGACTAGAAATGGGGCGTGGCCAAGTGGTAAGGCAACGGGTTTTGGTCCCGTTATTCGGAGGTTCGAATCCTTCCGTCCCAGAGCATATCCAATCTAAAAATTGTTTTGAACAAATATCCAAATGTCAAATAGACAAATATATATTAAATATATATTTAAGGATGGGTACGTTTTGAATCGAGATAATAAAGAATCTATTCCGTAAGTAAAGTAAATAAGGGAGCCCCCCCTTTTTATTTATTATTTTCTGTATATCTCTTAATTCATCCTAAACAATAGGAAGTTCTTGGTGAATTCATTAGTCAATAGAGTGAACTATCTTAATAGTAATGAGTTAGGCTAAAAAAAAAGAGCAAGGGAAGGTATAAATTTTAATATCTGTGCTTGCTCGAATCTTATTAATAGATAGTCATGTAACTGATTCGTTTTCTTTGAATCTCATTTTATTTTTAGGTATTTTTGTTTGGACCTAATGAAGAATAGAAAATCTATGTAACGGTTGAGACATAATTGAAAATTTTATTCATTTTATAGAAAAATATAGAATTTAATAAATATTTGGAATGATTCCCTATTAAAAATAGTTTAATCTTCGATACTCAAAAAGTAGAAAATAGGACAACCTATTACAACCTATCTTATTAAGTTAAGTCACTTGAAGATGCAGATTTCATTTCTTCGTGTTATTTTTCTATTTATGTATGTTAAAGAGGGGGTCTTGCTAAGACTTCTTCAGAAAAGAATAATCTTTATTATTTATTATTTACCCGTATATATATATAGAGAAGAAAAGTGCATAGATTACAATATCTATGCACCATATATGCATATGCACCATATTGAACCAATGACTATTCATGATTCCATGATTGAATCAACTCCATGCCGCTTCTAAATTAGAGGAATGTTATGGTAAAACTTCGTTTGAAACGATGTGGTAGAAAGCAACGTGCGACTTGAAAGACATGATCCGCTGTGGATTCTTACATCCACCATTTTATATAGGAATGAAGGTGCTCTTCGCTCGACATCATTTGTTCTGTTCCACAGGAACCTCTCTTTTTGTTGGGTTGTAATGTAAATAGTGCATGATGAAGCTCGAGTAAAAAAGAAAGTATTCATTTCTCGGGGCAAGGATCTAGGGTTAAAATCAATAAATTGAACAACTTCGTAAATATATCTTCGATATAGAAATCGAAAGAATCCACTTCGAGCAAGTTTCCAATTCAAAAGGACATTTTGTTGATCAAACTTTTTTGATACAAAGTGTATCACTCGGAATCAGTCGTCCACAGGATTCTTGAAATCACAAAAAAAGGTATGTTGCTGCCATTTTGAAAGGATTAAGAAACACCGAAGTAATGTCTAAACCTAATGATTTAAAATAAAACAAAGATAAAGGATTCTAGAACAAGGAAACACCATTTTAATTGTCTCAATAACGGAAAAAGAATATAAATAGATTTGAAACGAGACAAACAAAAAAAGGGGGTAAAGACTACTCAATAAAGATTTTTCTTTGAACTATTTGACAGTTAGCCAACTTGAGTTATGAGTACGAATGAACGGTTTCCTTTTTTAAGAATATAAGAATAAGATAAGAAGGAAGAAGAAAAGGGTGAATGGAATTAAATAAGAGTCTAATTCATTTGTCATTTATTTGAATTCCATACACAGACAAAACTTCAAACCAAATCATTTTATCTTGAGCCGTACGAGGAAAAAACTTCCTATACGTTTCTCGGGGGGGTATTGTTCATCTATATCTATCCCAATGAGCCGTCTATCGAATCGTTGCAATTGATGTTCGATCCCGAAGAGAAGGAAAAGATCTTCAGAAACTGGGTTTTTATGATCCGATAAAGAATGAAACTTATTTAAACGTTCCTTCTATTCTATACTTCCTTGAAAGGGGTGCTCAACCTACAGGAACTGTTCGGGATATTTTAAAGAAGAAGGGGCTTTTTAAGGAACTTCGCCTTAATCAAACGGAATTCAATTAAGGAAATACAAAAAAATTAAGGGGGGATACAAAAAAAATAATATATAAGTTACTACCCCCCTTTTCCGCTCTATCCATATCGATTTATTTTATCATTATATATCCTTCATCCTTACTTCTACTCAATCCTATGTTTTAGAATGACAAAACTTTCTTTTTTAAAAAAACGTGGACATTCCCTTCAATTGGTTAGTTTCATTGGAATTCTACTAATAAAAAAGGAATCAAGTTTGCTTATTCCACTTAGATGGATTGACTATATTATTCATTATGGATAAAAGAAATCCGAGATTTTTTTCATTTCACTTCTTACTTTTTATTTATTTTATACTTTTTATATCTGTGTAGGTTAGAATTAGATATATGGTGCCACAAGTTCTTATTTAATTTTTAATTTAATTAAAATTAATATATTTAAAAATATATTAAATATGAATTTGAAATAAAATTAGAAAAATTCTATTTTGAGTTTTTTCCATTGTATTCTTTTTTTGTCAACATTTATATTGACAACAGTGTATCGAACAAATATAATTCATCGTGATAAATGAAGTGGATCTTTTTATTTCTGGCCCATAGGTTTCGGTTTTACTTTCATTTCAAGTGGTGGGTCCTTTAATACAAGGATACTAAAGAGTCCTTTTTATTGAAATCTTATTGAAAAAGTAGATAATCTAAAAAAAGAGGGGTCTATTTTGCATTTATCTATACTTTTTATACTTTTTCTCTTTTTTAATTTATTCTGATTGTATCTACACATTTTTTATTTTGGGGTTGCTAACTCAACGGTAGAGTACTCGGCTTTTAAGTGCGGCTAAGATCTTTTACACATTTGGATGAAGGGAAGGATTCGTCCATACCATCGGTAAAGTTTGTAAGACCACGACTGATCCTGAAGAAAGGGAATGAATGGAAAAAAGAGCAGGTCGGAGCAACGGATAGTTCTGAGAATATTTGATTTTGATCGGGCTAAAACCTTATTGGAATTCTTGGAAGGAACAAAATGAAGTTGGGTCGAATTAATAAATGGATAAGGCTCTAGGGCTTCAATTTCAATTCATTATAATAGGGAAAGAAAAAGTAACGGGCTTTTCTTCTTGATTTGAATAATTCCCCATCTAATTACATGTTAAAAATAGATTAGTACCTGATGCGGGAAAAGCTTTCCCCCCATGAGTGGATTCTCTTTTTTTTGATTTCTTTCTGTTAATGAATCCTAATTATTGCCATTCCCTAATATAGAATGGAGATGTGTGTGTAGAAGAAGCAGTATGTTGATAAAGACAGTTTTTTCCAAAATCAAAAGAGCGATTAGGTTGAAAAAAATAAAGGATTTCTAACCATCTTGTTTTATTAGACTATAACATAGTCTAATGAACATAGACTAATGAAATGGAAAAAAGAGGGTAGAGAATCTGTTGGTAAGTTTATCTGTCTCCGAGGTATCTATTTTTAGATAATACCTTGTTTTTACTGTATCGCACTATGTATCATTTCATAATCCTCCCAATCTTCTACTTTTGGTTCAAATAGAATTTCAAATGGAGGAACTTCAAAGATATTTACAGCTAGATAGATCTCAACAACACGACTTTCAATATCCACTTATACTTCAAGAGTATATTTATGCACTTGCTCATGATCATGATTTAAATCAATCAATTTTTTTAGAAAATTCAGGTTATGACAAGAAATCTAGTTTACTAATTGTGAAACGTTTAATTACTCGAATGTATCAACAGAATTTTTTTTTTATTTCTGTTAAAAATTCTAACAAAAATCAAATTTTCGGGCGCAACAAAAATTTGTATTATCAAATAATATCCGAGGGATTTTCATTTATTGTCGAAATACCTTTTTCTCTACGACTAATATCCGTTCTAGAACTAGAACGGAAAAAGACATTCCAATCTCATAATTTACGATCAATTCATTCAATATTTCCTTTTTTAGAGGACAATCTTTCACATTTAAATTGTGTGTTAGATATACTAATACCCCACCCTGTCCATCCGGAAATCTTGGTTCAAACTCTTCGTTTTTGGGTAAAAGATGCCTCTTCTTTGCATTTATTACGATTCTTTCTACACGAGTATTGGAATACTTTTATTATCCTAAAGAAAACTAGCTCTTCTTTTTCAAAAATAAATCAAAGATTCTTCTTCTTCTTATATAATTCTCATGTATATGAATACGAATCCCTTTTTTTCTTTCTCCGCAAACAATCTTCTCATTTACAATCAACATCTTCTGGAATCTTTCTTGAACGAATCTATTTCTATGGAAAAATAGAGCGTCTTGTAGAAGTCTTTTCTAAAGATTTTCAAAGTAATCTTTGGTTGTTTAAGGATCCGTTCGTGCATTATGTTAGGTATCAAGGAAAATCCCTTTTGGCTTCAAAAGAAAC